AAATTTTAGTAAATTATGAAATTTATAAGACAAGAAAAGATAATAACTACTAATACGAATATAAAAAGGGTGGATTATCGTATATATATATTTCATGTAGAAACATGTAGAAAGATGAATTAGAAACATGTAGAAAGATGAATAGGTCCATTTATTTATATATTTATTGTATTTTATTAATTAATTTTATTAATTAATATATATTTCTTAAATTAATATATATTTCTTAAAACATATACTTATAGACTCCCTATCCCTATTAAGTATATATATACTCACTTAGGTATACTTAGTATAATATAACAATTATATATGAATTATAAGATATCTTTATAACAATATAAGGATAAGGTTCAAATATAAAACAATAAATATAACAATAAATAACAGGTACAAATATTAAATCGAGGTACCCATTCTATGATAACTCTCAACAGTCTCCCCTCCATTTTTGTGCCTTTAGTGGGCTTAGTATTTCCGGCAATTGCAATGGCTTCTTTATCTCTTTATGTTCAAAAAAACAAGATTTTTTAGATACAACAAGGACAAATCTTATATATATATATATATTTTTCAAGACTTACTTGGATCATAACACGGATATCTATTTAGTAAAATATGGTATAATATGCGGCTTCCTTCGGGCATAAGCTCTTATGTATGTGTAAACATGATAAATGAATTATAACTATTTTCAAATAGATCGGGATCGGGGAGAATTTCTGAAATGTAAAGTCAATATATCTATATGTATTAGGAAATCATATGAAAGGGATGTTATTATTTTAGTTTGGATCTAAGAAATTCGATGAATTATCCCTAAAGGTTCACATCATAATAGTGCTGGTTGATGAGAGTTACTTCGGAAACAAAAAAAAGTAAAAAAAAAATTATTTTTGTTATTCTCCCAATTCCAATAAAATGCAACTAGGTCTAGTTAGAGTATGAGTTGGCGATCAGAACGTATATGGGTAGAACTTATAGCGGGGTCTCGAAAAACAAGTAATTTCTGTTGGGCCTTTATTCTTTTTTTAGGTTCATTAGGGTTTTTATTGGTTGGAACGTCCAGTTATTTTGGTAGGAATTTTATATCTTTATTTCCTTCTCAGCAAATAATTTTTTTTCCACAAGGTATCGTGATGTCTTTCTATGGGATCGCAGGTCTTTTTATTAGCTCCTATTTGTGGTGCACAATTTCGTGGAATGTAGGTAGTGGTTATGATCGATTCGATATAAAAGAGGGCATAGTGTGTATTTTTCGTTGGGGATTTCCTGGAAAAAATCGTCGCATATTCCTCCGATTCCTTATGAAAGACATTCAGTCCATCAGAATAGAAATTAAAGAGGGTATTTATGCTCGTCGTGTCCTTTATATGGAAATAAAAGGACAAGGAGCCATTCCCTTGACTCGTACTGATGAGAATTTTACTCCACGAGAGATTGAGCAAAAAGCTGCTGAATTGGCCTATTTCTTGCGTGTACCAATTGAAGTATTTTGAAAAAAGGAACTGAAGAATGAATACTTTGCAAGAGATAAAAAACTCAAGAATCATCTTTTTTTCTATAGCATAACTTAACTGAAGTTTCTTCAGAACGCTTACTCGAGCCAAAGCAAACGTATATGAAACAATTCTAAAACTAAATTGTTTATGTCCACAATTTTTTTTATGCGTATGTAAATCCACTTAACTCAATTCAGTAACAAATCTAAATGATAGATTCATCATATATCAAAACAAAACATTTCATCATAAAGTAAAGTAAAGAATTTTTTTTTCTAAATATTTGATATTTTGATAGAACGGGAGTTCTTTCGTCTCGAAATCCGACTACTATTAATTTGAAGAGGGCTCTTTCTTATTCTATATTCTTTCTAAATTCAAGGACTAACCGCTGTACTGAATCACAAAAAAATCCAGAAATACATCGATGACTTGTAATAGAACTTATGCTTGATAGAAATATTAGTATCATATAGAGTCGACGAATGAGGTGCGTTCATTAAAAATTTTTAAATTCACAGACGAAAAAATGGCAAAAAAGAAAGTATTAATTTCCCTTCTATATCTTGCATCTATAGTATTTTTGCCTTGGTGGATCTCTCTCTCATTTAATAAAAGTCTGGAATCTTGGTTTACTAATTGGTGGAATACTAGGCAATCCGAAATTTTTTTGAATGATATTCAAGAAAAGAGTATTCTAAAAGAATTCATAGACTTAGAGGAACTCTTACGTTTGGACGAAATGATAAAGGAATACCCGGAAACACATTTACAAAAGCCTCGCATCGAAATCTACAAAGAAACGATCCAATTGATCAAGATGCACAACGAGGATCGCATCCATACAATTTTACACTTCTCGACAAATATAATCTGTTTCGGTATTCTAAGTGGTTATTCTATTCTAGGTAATGAAGAACTTGTTATTCTTAACTCTTGGTTTCAAGAATTCCTATACAACTTAAGCGACACAATAAAAGCTTTTTCTATTCTTTTATTAACTGATTTATGTATAGGATTCCATTCGCCCCACGGTTGGGAATTAATGATTGGCTCTGTCTACAAAGATTTTGGATTTGCTCATAATGATCAAATTATATCCGGTCTTGTTTCTACTTTTCCAGTCATTTTAGATACAATTTTTAAATATTGGATCTTTCGTTATTTAAATCGTGTATCTCCTTCACTTGTAGTGATTTATCATTCAATGAATGACTGAAAAGTGATCGAACGATCCAATTATAATATTTGTTACTTTGTACATAAGCAAAACATTCAAAATTGTACTTACTACCCATCCAAGGGATTCCTCCAATATTCCAGTAAAATTATTTATATTTAATATTTAAGTAAATAGCAAAATTATAGATAGGGAACTATACTAGCGACCTACCTAATTTTATTGTAGAAATTTTCGGGATCAATGATTGGACCATGCAAACTAAAAATACCTTTTCTTGGATAAAGAAAGAGATTACTCGATCCATTTCCGTATCGCTCATGATATATATACTAACCCAGGCACCCCTTTCAAATGCATATCCCATTTTTGCACAGCAGGGTTATGAAAATCCACGAGAAGCGACTGGCCGTATTGTATGTGCCAATTGCCATTTAGCTAATAAACCCGTGGATATCGAGGTTCCACAAGCGGTACTTCCTGATACTGTATTTGAAGCAGTTGTTCGAATTCCTTATGATCTGCAACTGAAACAAGTTCTTGCTAATGGTAAAAAAGGAGCTTTGAATGTCGGGGCTGTTCTTATTTTACCCGAGGGGTTTGAATTAGCCCCTCCCGATCGTATTTCGCCCGAGATTAAAGAAAAGATAGGAAATCTGTCTTTTCAGAGCTATCGTCCCACTAAAAAAAATATTCTTGTGATAGGTCCGGTTCCTGGTCAGAAATATAGTGAAATCACCTTTCCTATTCTTTCCCCGGACCCCGCTACTAAGAAAGATGTGCACTTCTTAAAATATCCCATATATGTAGGCGGGAACAGGGGAAGGGGTCAGATTTATCCCGACGGGAGCAAGAGTAACAATAATGTTTATAATGCTACAGCAGCAGGTATAGTAAGCAAAATAATACGAAAAGAAAAAGGGGGGTACGAAATAACCATAGCGGATGCATCGGATGGACGTCAAGTGGTTGATATTATCCCTCCAGGACCGGAACTTCTTGTTTCAGAGGGCGAATCCATCAAACTTGATCAACCATTAACGAGTAATCCTAATGTGGGTGGATTTGGTCAGGGAGATGCGGAAATAGTACTTCAAGATCCATTACGTGTCCAAGGTCTTTTGCTCTTCTTGGCATCTGTTATTTTGGCACAAATCTTTTTGGTTCTTAAAAAGAAACAGTTTGAGAAGGTTCAATTGTCCGAAATGAATTTCTAGATCTGCGGATTTATCAACATCAAGCTCTAAAAATAAACAAATTTTTGTTGGGAATTATGTATGATCAAAAAAATTTTGCTTATTTATATTCTTTATTCTACCGGATTTCGGGAATTACTTAATACCGCATTCCTGGTTATAGTATATTGTGAAGGCGACTGTTTTACTTAACTCTTCTTTATTTATTTGTTTTTTCAATCCAAATTGAAACGGTATGATATAGAATGAATCAATAGTTTTATATTTGACTAGAATCAAAACAAAAGATAAATAAGCGGAGAATAGAAACCAAAGTATAAATGAGAGGAACAAAGGATTTTAGGGGAGATTGTTCGTCTCCTAGTCCTTGACACAAGAAACGGAATTTTACCCAACCCTTTCTTGTGTCGAATTAATAAAGATTCTCGATCCCGTTCGTAAAAAATGGATATTTGTAGTTTTCATTTTTTTTTTTTTTTTTTTATATAGGTTTATTTTATCATAACCCTTTTTTAGATTTCTTACGTAACATAGTGGTAGTGGACAAATAAATATAGGTCAATTTATTGAGCAATATAGAACTTCTTCAATTTCAACGAACTTATAAAAAAAAATTTCACTTTTATTAGATTAAATATTTATTAGATTAAATGGAATAAGGTTCTATTCTATTAGTATAGAAAGGGTTTGCATGATATCTGATTGATAGAAATATATTCTATTTATATATAATTGTGAGTCATCCAAAAAGGGTAAATCGAGTGATTCCTTCTTTGTTTTAAGTATTGACAGATACTATTGAGTAACAGATGTTCTGAATCAATTAACGAAGTTCATTTTTTAAAAACATCATCAGAAAAGGTGGAGGTTTTTGAAACATCTCTAAAAAAAAAATATTATGATTATTAAGAACTCAACGGGACTTACCCCCTCTTTCCTTGTCTGATTCGAGGGGGATCCCGTTGAGTTCTTATGCTTTCATGTCTACAACTCAGTTCATCCGATTATTACAGGGATGAACCTAATCCGGAATATGAACCATAAAAGAAAATACCGATTAAACCGATCACAAGAATACCGGCTACAGTACCTATTATCCAAAGAGGAATCCTTCCAGTAGTA